GACGAGAATGTGGCCTCTCTTTATCGCCAGACAGTAAATGATCTAGGTCTCGCAATAAGAAAGGGGGTGAGATAGGCGACAGGTAGCTTGCTTCCAAGCCGGCCCGGCCGCGAGGAATCAAGAGATCTTTGCCGGTGCTGACTTGGATCTCGGGTGACGGAATAAGGCGCCCAGAAGCGACGAGCAGTCGCGGTCGAAGCTTGGCTCTAGGCGATAGACTAGCAGTAAGCTTGGCTACAGCGAAGCGCTTACCAAGTGCGAAGGATTCGTTCCTCTCCCAGCAAGAAAAGGATGCGCGTTAGCGCAACGGCTTTCGTGCCCCCTTACTCTAACTTCACCCCTTCCTTTACTTTATAAGCCGTTGCTTGTTTGGGTCGAGCGTCTTCAAACCTTCGCCACTTGAGCCGTATGCGGGGGAACTCGCACGTGCGGTTCTTAGGGGGGAGAGCTAGTAGGAACCATCCTATCCCAATAGCGTATATTTGGAGCTCAATATGAAATCATCTTTTCTTGCAAGACCCGTTCGGATAAGGGAAAACTCCAGAGATTGCTTCGAAGTAAGATCCTTGCGTTGACACTCTCCTGAACCAGAACCTGGGGGGGGGGGGAGGGGTTGAGAGGAAAGAAAAGGGGATCAAAATTTCCCATCAATAAAGTGAGGGCTTTCCGGACCTTCCCCACCCCTCTTTCCATTCTTCCTTCCCCTCTCACTCCCCCTTTTTCTTGAAAAAAGCCCCGCTCCGGGGCCCCTCTCTGATAAGGAAAGAAACGAAAGATTCTCCATTTTATGACAAATCCGGTCCGATGGCTGTTCTCCACTAACCACAAGGATATAGGGACTCTATATCTCATCTTCGGTGCCATTGCTGGAGTGATGGGCACATGCTTCTCAGTATTGATTCGTATGGAATTAGCACGACCCGGCGATCAAATTCTTGGTGGGAATCATCAACTTTATAATGTTTTAATAACGGCTCACGCTTTTTTAATGATCTTTTTTATGGTTATGCCGGCGATGATAGGTGGATCTGGTAATTGGTCTGTTCCGATTCTGATAGGTGCACCTGACATGGCATTTCCACGATTAAATAATATTTCATTCTGGTTGTTGCCACCAAGTCTCTTGCTCCTATTAAGCTCAGCCTTAGTAGAAGTGGGTAGCGGCACTGGGTGGACGGTCTATCCGCCCTTAAGTGGTATTACCAGCCATTCTGGAGGAGCAGTTGATTCAGCAATTTCTAGTCTTCATCTATCTGGTGTTTCATCCATTTTAGGTTCTATCAATTTTATAACAACTATCTCCAACATGCGTGGACCTGGAATGACTATGCATAGATCACCCCTATTTGTGTGGTCCGTTCCAGTAACAGCATTCCCACTTTTATTATCACTTCCGGTACTGGCAGGGGCAATTACAATGTTATTAACGGATCGAAACTTTAATACTACCTTTTCTGATCCCGCAGGAGGGGGAGACCCCATATTATACCAGCATCTCTTTCGGTTCTTCGGTCATCCAGAGGTGTATATTCCCATTCTGCCTGGATCCGGTATCATAAGTCATATCGTTTCGACTTTTTCGGGAAAACCGGTCTTCGGGTATCTAGGCATGGTTTATGCCATGATCAGTATAGGTGTTCTTGGATTTCTTGTTTGGGCTCATCATATGTTTACTGTGGGCTTAGACGTTGATACCCGTGCCTACTTCACCGCAGCTACCATGATCATAGCTGTCCCCACAGGAATTAAAATCTTTAGTTGGATCGCTACCATGTGGGGGGGCTCGATACAATACAAAACACCCATGTTATTTGCTGTAGGGTTCATCTTTTTGTTCACCATAGGAGGACTCACTGGAATAGTCCCGGCAAATTCAGGGCTAGACATTGCTCTACATGATACTTATTATGTGGTTGCACATTTCCATTATGTACTTTCTATGGGAGCCGTTTTTGCTTTATTTGCAGGATTTCACTATTGGGTGGGTAAAATCTTTGGTCGGACATACCCTGAAACTTTAGGTCAAATCCATTTTTGGATCACTTTTTTCGGGGTTAATCTGACCCTCTTTCCCATGCATTTCTTAGGGCTTTCGGGTATGCCACGTCGCATTCCAGATTATCCAGATGCTTACGCTGGATGGAATGCCCTTAGTAGTTTTGGCTCTTATATATCCGTAGTTGGGATTCGTCGTTTCTTCGGGGTCGTAACAATCACTTCAAGCAGTGGAAATAACATATCAAGGGCGAACATTCCTTGGGCTGTTGAACAAAATTCAACCACACTGGAATGGCTGGTACAAAGTCCTCCAGCTTTTCATACTTTTGGAGAACTTCCAGCTATCAAGGAGACGAAAAGCTATGTGAAGTAAAAGAAGAAAAGGTCGCCGACTGCTACTAAGAACCTAACATAACTTTTCAAAATGTGGGTTCCAACGAAGAAGAGTTGAGGACCAACTTCGACCTAATTTAATAGTTAAGAAAGCAAGCTCAGTTCAGAA